TGTTCATTCTAGTCCCTACTGCTTTTTTACTTATAATATACGTAAAAACAGTAAGTCAAAGTGATTAACTTTAATTAAAACTTAAACTTGTTACTTTTTAGTTCTTATCAATGATTGCAGCGAAGAAATAAAAAAGGGTACAAGTTTCGTGGTTTAATTATTGACCTATACCCGTATTCTATGAAAACAGCAATCTATGAGATACTAGATAGTATGGTAGAACATTTTTTTTACCATATTATCTAGTATTGTTATTGTACTATAACAAGTTAGGTGTATGAAGATACAGGTTAGTTTAATATCTATCAATCGACACTATTATCTTCATATATATAAAATTTATGTTTGAGTTGATTAAAATCATTCTGAAATAATCCTAAATAAAATTTTTACTCTTCCGATTCTATTTCTTATTTTTTTTTTTTTTATGAATTCTTATATCCATTGAAAGAACGATGGAAATCAATGAAGGAATAAAAGTAAAATTTAAAATAAAGTATTTGGAGAACAGAATGGTCTAAAAAAAAGGAATCCTGGTTTATTCCGAAACTTAATTATTTGTACTTCTAGAGTCCACTTCTTCCCCATACTACGAGTGAAAGGGAAAATGTAAAGACTACCATTAAAGCAGCCCAAGCGAGACTTACTATATCCATGTGAGTTGTGTCCTCGATCTCTTTAAATTAATTATTGTTCACTAATATATAGTAGAATTTCTATCGCATAGTCAAAGGGGGGGGTTGATCAAACACTATTGATGAACGAATCCAAATATAATAAATATAGTTCTTTTAATTATAAAATTTATAGGAAAACAGTACGCACAAGCAAAATAAACATAAACAGCCGTTGAAGGAGTAGAAGTAACAAAAAAGGAATGTTAAGAACATGTCATAATAATAAGACCCATTCTTTACTTTTATTTTTGTGTCTTTTCATTAAGTCAAAAAACTATATTATAGAATCAAGATAGATCATTATCATTATATATGGAATCTCGCTGTTTTATTTATTTTTGATTTAAATCTTACCATCTTCGATTTTCCCTATGAACCACTTGAATACGTATTATTATGTTCTTGACTAGAGGTTAAAGTCAAAATTTATTTTTAATTTATTTATGCATATGCTAAATAAAAACTAAATTGATTGCATGCCAGAGTACTTATAAAGTTTACTGAGTCTGTATACAAAGTTGCACTCTTTGCACAACTAACAATTGAATTTTTCCTATCCAAATTTATAATACTCCGCCGGTAGACACTACATTAGTAGTCTAATGGGCTATCATACAACTTTTTTTTCACGACTCTAATCTTAAACTTTAATTGAAGGCATTTTATAGACCAGAACCCCCCAGATACTTAGAATCTAGCAAGTATCCAGAGTTTTTTCCTAAACTTGCTGCGGAACATAGCAAATTATCAAAACAGAATAAGGTATTTTGATTCTTTTGGTTATCAGGCGGCACCCGGATTTGAACTGGGGAAAAAGGATTTGCAGTCCCCCGCCTTACCGCTCGGCCATGCCGCCAAAACGATCTAAAATAAATGACAAAAATAAATGACAAAATTTCCCCTTGTGCTTTTTTATTGTATTTTGGATCCTTTTTTCTTTAATCCCTTTCTTAAAAAAAATTAAATTATTCTTTATTCCTTCTATTGAAAAATAAATAAAGTTTTCAGTTACAAAACCCAAAAATTAGCACAAATTTGAACCGTTAACTATTGATTGGAAATTCATGAACAATTTTTAGATTTACATCTAAAACTGTGTTTTCGTTATGATTACTTAATCATATAAGTAATGATAGGGAGTTAAAGAAACGCGTATGAATTTAAATTATAAGAGCTATTATAGGTATATGTAAACCCCATAATTGACATTATTACACGGATATGATCTGATCAAGTATCTTATCGGGATCCCCATGTTTATATGAAATTTTAATGAAATTCTCGTACTTCACTTTTTCCAATTTTTCTTGAATAGATTGAATAAAGAGAAATGTTGATAAAACATGGCCGTTGCTGTTCCGAATAAAACTGTAATATAATAAAAAAGAGGGGCATATATGCTGTAATAATCCCTGTGCATTCTTAATAAACCCCCCCCCCCCTTTTTTTTTTACTTACACATTTTAACAGTTACGTATTCTATGAATTCGAGTAAAAAAAGATTCTCTCTTTTTTGCGAATTATTTTTGGAACAATTGAATCCAGAAATAAGTACTAAAAAATAAAATCTAGAATTTATTTTTTACGATTATTTTGTCTTTATCTCATTGAACAGATTAAATGTTGAATAGAGTTACATTTATAGTATTCTATTGAATTGGAATACGGAATATCATAATAATGGTAGAAATTCACTCAGTTTTTTTTGTTTTGATATTATATACAAAGCACCCTAAATCTCAGTGGAATTACCCCTTTCTGTTTGTATTTGGTGCAAATTCCTATACGTAGAATTTCATGAGATTTAGTAAACAAAAAGTAAATTCCTTCATTGCTATATTGATCCAGATTATTTGATGAAGAATGAGCAAAAAAAAGGGGGGGAGTTAAAAAATGCTTGGGAGTGGAAATGAAGAAATGTCTACAATACCCGGATTTAATGAGATACAATTTGAAGGGTTTTCTAGGTTTATTAATCGGGGCTTAACAGAAGAATTTTATAAGTTTCCAAAAATTGAAGATACAGATCAAGAACTTGAATTTCAATTATTTGTGGAAACCTATCAATTGGTAGAACCCTTAATAACGGAAAAAGACGCTCTATATGAATCACTCACATATTCTTCTGAATTATATGTATCTGCGGGATTAATTTGGAAAACCTGTAGGGATATGCAAGAACAAACTATTTTTATTGGAAACATTCCTTTAATGAATTCCCTGGGTACCTCTATAATAAATGGAATATACAGAATTGTTATCAATCAAATATTGCAAAGCCCTGGTATCTATTACCGGTCAGAATTGGACCATAATGGAATTTCAGTCTATACCGGCACCATAATATCAGATTGGGGGGGAAGATTAGAATTAGAGATTGATAGAAAAGCAAGGATATGGGCTCGTGTGAGTAGGAAACAGAAAATATCTATTCTAGTTCTATCATCAGCTATGGGCTCGAGCCTAAGAGAAACTCTCGAGAATGTTTTTTACCCTGAGATTTTCTTGTATTTTTTGAATGATAAGGAGAAAAAAATTGTTAAGTCAAAGGAAAATGCCATTTTAGAATTTTATCAACAATTTGCTTGTATGGGGGGAGATCCTGTATTTTCTGAATCCTTATGCAAGGAATTACAAAAGAAATTTTTTCAACAAAGGTGTGAATTAGGAAGAATAGGTCGGCGAAATATGAATCGTAGACTGAATCTTGATATACCTCCGAAGAATACATTTTTGTTACCGCGAGATATATTGGCAGCTACGGATCGTTTGATTGGAATGAAGTTTGGAATGGGTATACTTGATGATATGAATCATTTGAAAAATAAACGTATTCGTTCTGTAGCGGATCTCTTACAAGATCAATTCGGATTGGCCCTGGTTCGTTTAGAAAATATGGTTAGAGGAACTATGTGTGGAGCAATTAGACATAAATTGATACCGATTCCCCAGAATTTAGTAACTTCAACTACATTAACAAGTACTTATGAATCGTTTTTCGGATTACATCCATTATCTCAAGTTTTGGATCGAACTAATCCATTGACACAAATAGTTCATGGGAGAAAGGTGAGTTTTCTGGGTCCTGGCGGATTAACCGGGCGAACTGCGAGTTTCCGGATACGAGATATCCATCCTAGTCACTATAGCCGCATTTGCCCTATTGATACGTCCGAAGGAATCAATGTTGGACTTATAGGATCCTTAGCAATTCATGCGAGGATTGGTCATTGGGGGGCTCTACAAAGCCCCTTTTATGAAATCTCTGAGAGATCAAAAAAAGTACGAATGCTTTACTTATCGCCAAATAAAGATGAATACTATATGGTATCAACAGGAAATTCTTTGGCACTGAATCGAGGGAGTCAAGAAGAACAGATTGTTCCGGCGCGATACCGTCAAGAATTCCTCACTATTGAGTGGGAGCAAGTTCATTTTCGAAGTATTTTTACACTCCAATATTTTTCTCTTGGAGCTTCCCTAATTCCCTTTATCGAACACAATGATGCGAATCGTGCGTTAATGAGTTCTAATATGCAACGTCAAGCAGTTCCGCTTTCTCGATCGGAAAAGTGCATTGTTGGAACTGGATTAGAAGGCCAAGTGGCTCTCGATTCCGGGGTTCCCGCTATAGCCGAAAATGAGGGAAAGATCCTGTATACCGATACTGATAAGATTCTTTTGTCGGTAAAAAAAAATACATTAAGTATTCCTTTAGTTACATATCAACGTTCCAACAAAAATACTTGTATGCATCAAAAACCCCAAGTTGTGCGAGGTAAATGTATTAAAAGGGGCCATATTTTAGCAGACGGCGCTGCTACAATTGGTGGCGAACTCGCTTTGGGAAAAAATCTATTAGTAGCTTATATGCCGTGGGAAGGTTACAATTCTGAGGATGCAGTACTCATTAACGAGCGTCTAGTATATGAGGAAATTTATACTTCTTTTCACATACGGCAATATGAAATTCGAACTCATGTGACAAGCCAAGGGCCTGAAAGAATCACTAAAGAAATACCACATCTAGAGGCGCATTTACTCCGAAATTTAGACAAAAACGGGATTGTGATGTTAGGGTCTTGGGTGGAGACGGGCGATATTTTAGTAGGTAAATTAACCCCTCAGATGTCGAAAGAATCCTCGTATGCTCCAGAAGATAGATTATTACGAGCCATACTTGGTATTCAGCTGTCCACTTCAAAAGAAACTTCTCTAAAACTACCTGTAGGTGGTATAGGTCGAGTTATTGATGTGAGATGGATCCAGAAAAGGAGGGGTTCTAGTTATAATCCAGAAATAATTCGTGTATATATTTCACAA